TAAAAATAGAAAGAAAAAATTTAAAACAAATAGAATCTCATCTCTTTTTTATTCTTATTCTTCACGCCCAGGATTACGCCCAGGATCATTAGATAAGAATCCGAAGATGAAGAGAGAAACAAAGAATATTACTACTGTGTAGACGAAAAGTTTAAGAGTAAGCATTGCACAATCTCCAAGATAAGATCATTTTTTTTTTTTTATAAAATAGATCACCTATTTTATGATACACACTATACATTATTTTGATAACATTATTTTAATATGACGCTCTAAAGATGAAAGAAGTTTTTTTAAATTGATTTTCACAAATTTTTATTATTTTTTTATAAAAGAAATTTGTAATATGAATTGAATAGAGATTTCTTTTTTATCGAAAACTTACAGCAGCTTGCCAAACAAAGGCTAAGAGAAAAAAGAATAAAGGGATAACCGGCATAATATCTATGATTGGATTGAAAAAGGCATAAGCCTCGGGTAATTTGGCGAAGAAAAAACTACTTGAATAAAGGGTAGAATTAAGACAGATACAGATGAAATTAAATATATTAAACATAACAAATATTTTTTCTTGTTCTTAAAATTTAAAAAAATGAAAATGAAATGATAATAAATTACCAGATTGGATTGAGTTGTTTTTATTAGGAAAAAATGAAAAAAGACAGAAAAAAAGAAATTCTGCTTTTCTTTCACTTCTCCCCAATCAAGAATCTTTCCTTACATTCTCTAATTAAATGAGAATACAAGAATTCAACTTTCATACAATATCTTAATGAAATTTTATGTAATGATCAATTCATTTTTTTGATTCTATATCTATTGTGTTGAATCCTAGCAACAACATGTCCTATATGTCTTTTGGATAGTTATTGACGAAGAACAAATATTTTAGCTTCATCTTTTTTAGAAAAAATAAAAATGGGGCGTGGCCAAGTGGTAAGGCAATGGGTTTTGGTCCCGTTACTCGGAGGTTCGAATCCTTCCGTCCCAGATTCTTTCCATCAGAAACGAAAGATTCTTTTTTATTAAAAGTTTCAATTTAATGAAACAATTTTTTATTTAATATTGGATAAAATGTTATTCAATTCTTTTTTAATATTTTTGAATTCAAAAAATTTGAAGAAAATAGATTTATAAGAAAATCTATATTGATTTTCTCTTTTTTTTTATTCTTTTTTTTTCTTAATAGATTCTTAAATTTTGATTTTTAAATTGAAATGAGATAAGGAAATATTGAATTGAGTATATTATTTAGTTATAGTTTGGTTATAGTTATTACAGTATTTACTTAAAGTGGCTAAAAATTTTTAATCATTCATGGGAATTTCTTTTGAAGATGTAAATAAGTTTGTTTCAAATGAAAAAAGAATAGATATATCTATTCTTTTTTATATATGATATATATCATATATCTTTTTTATATTTTATATTTTATAGGGTTTATAGGGTTAAATTAAGCGGAATACTTTCTGGCTAAAAATCTATTTATCCATAGATAGATAGATAAGTGTAGATTCTTATGTATCGATTCAACCGATGGCTATTCATGATTCCATAATTGAATAAATTGCATACGGTTCCAAATTCTAATAAAATTAGAGGATGTTATGGTAAAACTTCGTTTAAAACGATGTGGTAGAAAGCAACGTGCGACTTGAAGGACATGATTGGCTGTGGATTATTATATCCACCATTTTCTCTACGAATGAAGATGCTCTTGTCTCGACATAGTTTGTTCTGTTAGAAACCTAATTTCATTTGTCTTATGTTATTAAAAAAAAACTAATGGTATAGCATATGATGGAGCTCGAGCAAAACTTATTGAGTAATTTATCGAGAGAATAATCTAGGGTTAGTGACAATCAATAAATTAGACCAACTTTGTAAATATCTTATTAAAAATATATGATCGATTTCAATATATTTAGAAAAAGAAAGTTCTAAATAGAAAAGGATAGAGTAATTTTTGAACAAGTTTGAAATAAAAAAGTCAATTTTGTCGAAATTTTCAAACTTTTTTGATCAAAAGTGTATCACAAAGGAATAAATCTTTCGTATGATTTTTCCCTTTTCCATAGAAAAAAACAAAAGGTATGTTGCTGCCTTTTTGAAAAGGAGTAAAGAATAAGGATCATCGAAGTAATGTCTAAACCCAATGATTTCACAAAGCGCAAAGCAAAGACAACGAATTCCGGAACAAGTAAACACTATTTTAATCTGTCTTAACAATTGGATCAGAATGAGTAAAAAAAAAAAATAGATCCGAAAAGAGACAAAAAAGAGGTTAAAGACAACTCAAAAAATTCTAAGGATTTTCTTTTGAACTCTTTAAAAACTACTCAACTTGAGTTAAGAGTACAAATGATATTTATTAATTCTGTAAAGAATTAAAAAGGTTCAAAGTAGAATCTAATTCTTTATAGCTCTACTTTTCTTTTCTTTATCTATCTATTTATATAGATATTCTATAGAATATAGATAGAAATTATATAGATAGAAATTATAGACATAAAAATCATTTTTTCTTGAGCCGTATGAAGAGAAAACCTCATATACGTTTCTAAGGGGGGCGTCTTTTATCTACATCTATCCCAATGAGCCATCTATCGAATCGTTGCAATTGATGTTCGATTCCGAAGAGAAGGAAGAGATCTTCAAAGAGTGGGTTTTTATGATCCGATAAATAATCAAACTTATTCAAATGTTCCTGCTATTTTATATTTCCTTGAAAAGGGTGCTCAACCTACAGGAACTGTTCATGATATTTTAAGGAAGGCAGAATTCTTTAAAGAAAGAAGTTCAAGTGGATTTTTACAAAAAAAAATTAATAAAGAAAAAATGGTAGGCTAATTAGTACCTATCTTTGTGTAATTCTTTATTCTAATTATGGAACCCCCCAAAAGGGGGGTAATCTTTCTTTTCTTTGTATTGTATTTTCTTTTTCGCTAGAATTTCTGATTTCGTCTTTATGTTGTGCTAATCCAACACAAATTTCTATCAAATTTTTTAAAATTATTTTCTAAAAAATCTATTCATATTGACAATGGAGTCTCAAATAAATAGAATTTCATCGTAGAGAAGTAGATCTTTTTATCTCCACTTCCTATTGGTTTTTTCTTCACTTTAGGAAAAAGATGGGTTTGCTGGATTTACTCTTTTTTTAGACAAATATAAATATACAAAACGTATTTTCTTAGTGAAAAGAAAAAAATAGATAAAATTGCGTAGTTTTTCAATGTTTTAGTTTTAACACAGTTTTGCAGTGCAATTTCCTAATTTTTTTATCATATCTAAACTTCATCTTGATTCTTTATCCGGGTTGCTAACTCAACGGTAGAGTACTCGGCTTTTAAGTGCGACTATGATCTTTTACACATTTAGATGAAGGAATTCGTCTAGACTCTTGGTAGAGTTTATAAGACCGCGACTGATCCTGAAAGGTAATGAATGGAAAAAAAAGCATGTCGTAAAAAGAATAAAAAAAAAAAAAAAAAATAGAATCAGAAAAAAAATAAGAAATTGAACACTCATTATGGAACTTCTTTTTTTTTATAAAAATTCTGATATTTAGTAAAGTGTTTTATAAGCAGGTCTAGTAAATAAATGGATAGAGCTTTATGGCTCCAATTTGAATAAGAAAAAAAAGCAACGAGTTTATCATTCTTAATTTGAATGATTACCCTATAAAATTACTAATTAGACGTTAAAAATAGATTAGTGCCTGATGTGGGAAAAGGCTCTCTTTTTAATTGTGAGTGCACCATTGATTCTTTTTTTTAATCCTAATTATTATTGAATACGGATTGGAGACAGATGTGTAGAAGAAATAGTGTAATGATTACAAAAAAATTTTCCAAAGTCAAAAGAGTGATTGGGTTGCAAAAATAAAAGATTTTTACCCATTTTCCTTCCTTTTCTGAATTATTCTAGTTCTATTAAAAAAGAAATCCTAATTGGATAGAAAGGAAAAGGAAAAAGATCTCCAGATTGGGTTCTCTTTTTCCAAAAAGAACAGTATCAATAGTGCAGAATCTATATATCAATACTATACAAATGAAAATTCGATAATTTTCATAGTATTTTAGTATAAAATGAAAAAATTAAAAAAAGACACATGCACTGTTCTGACCATATTGCACTATGTATCATTTCATAACACAAGAAGTACCTTCCTTATTTGGTTCCAGTAAAAATGTATGTAAATGGTATTATTACAAAGATATTGAGATTGAAAAAAAATCTATTTCGTCAACAAAACTTCCTATATCCGTTACTCCTTCAGGAATATATTTACTCACTTGGTCATGATCATAGCTTCAAGAGTTTTCTTTTTTACGACCCTGTAGAAATTCTTGGTTATGACAATAAATCTAGTTTATTACTTGTGAAACGTTTAATTACTCGAATGTATCAACAGAAATTTTTGATTTCTTCGGTTAATTTTTCTAACCTAAAGGGATTTCGTGGGCATAAGAATTTTTTTTCTTTTCATTTTTCTTCTCAAATTTTATCAGAAGGTTTTGGAGTCATTCTAGAAATTCCATTCTCTTCGCAATTAGTATCTTCCTTTGAAGGAAAAAAAAGACCAAAATATCAGAATTTACGATCTATTCATTCAATCTTTCCTTTTTTAGAAGATAAAATTTCACATTTAAATTCTGTGTCAGATCTACTAATACCCCATCCCATCCATCTGGAAATCTTGATTCAAATACTTCAATGCTGGATAAAAGATGTTCCTTCTTTGCATTTGTTGCGATTTATTTTCTATAAATATCATAATTTTAAAAGTATTATTACTTCAAAGAAATCTATTTATGTCTTTTCAAAAAGAAAGAAAAGATTTTTTTGGTTTCTACATAATTTTTATGTATATGAATGTGAATATATCTTTTTTTTTCTTCGTAAACAGTCTTCTTATTTACGATCAACATCTTTTGGAGTCTTTCTTGAGCGAACACATTTCTATGGAAAAACAGAATATCTACTAGTAATTTCTT